AATATCGGTATTAAATCTTAAACTCCCGGCGGATGGCCAGTGACCCAAGGAAAGGAAAGAATCAGTTACATTTTTCATATGATCTCCCCTTATAGATAGACTAAAAAAATAGAACAGAGTTCTTTTTGTATCACGTCCCGCCCTCTTTTTTTTTTGCAATTGAAATTCCCAATAAGAATGATACTTAATTAGAATTAGGTTATAATTAGGTATCAGGCTATATCTCAAATCTCACATCAGTCCTTCCCAGAGTTATTGTCTCAACGAAGAATTGTAGGAGTAAAATCTTGCTATAATTTTAAAGGGCAAGTGGCAATTAAAAGTTAAAAAATACTGTAAGTATTTTTCGGTTAAACTAAACAAAAGGATTCGCAAATAAAAGCGCTAATGCTACAACCAGCCCATAAATTGTTAAAGCTTCCATAAAAGCTAGACTAAGTAATAAAGTACCTCGTATTTTTCCCTCCGCCTCGGGCTGTCTCGCAATACCTTCTACAGCTTGACCCGCAGCAGTACCTTGACCAACTCCAGGTCCAATAGAAGCAAGCCCTACGGCCAATCCAGCAGCAATAACGGAAGCGGCAGAAATCAATGGATTCATGAGAAGTTCCTCGCAAAAAATAAAAAAAAATGGTTAATGATACAACCAAGAATTAGGACTTAACTATTCCGAATCATTCTTTGAGTTCGTCGTTATTTGTCTTTATTTCAATTTAATCTCCTTATTCTTATTCATTCAATTCACAGCCATAGACCAGACTAAAGGAAAAGACTTCTATTTGAAAGCCAGGTCCGGAGTAGGGCAAATTATATATATCTCGAGTTCATATATAACTAGTCAATTATCACATATACATGCCTTTGTTACATAATGTAAACCAACGATTCGTATCTTAGATTCAATCGGATTCTATAAATTTGCTTTGAAACATCCACAAAAGTTCGCTTAGAGCCATTAGATTCCATATATCTAATTGAACCCCTCTCCTAACAAAAACTTTTTTTCCCTTTTAGTTCTCAGCACATGGGATACAACACCGAAAATCGAAATCATTAATATTTAGATTTACTATTGAAATTGGCTGAACAATCTAGAATATTAATTGAGGAAGGTAAAGATAAAAGGGCCAAACCAGTAAAATTAAAATGGGAAAAAGATCTTTTTCCCATTTTTCCAACAATTCGCTCATATCATAATCTTTATTTGCGATTACTCTAGATTCTAGCTCGTAATATACCATACTTTGGATGTTTATTTTTCTTAAGTATAGTATTAAGTATAGTATCTTGAGACAGGCATACATTGACTTGGGCTAAGCTAAGCAAAAACATAGTTCAAAACTAGTCAATGATGACCCTCCATAGATTCTCCTATATAAGCCGCAGCTAAAGTTGCAAAAATAAGAGCTTGAATACCACTTGTAAATAATCCAAGAAACATAACCGGTATAGGAACTACTAAAGGTACTAAAGAAACAAGAACAACAACTACTAATTCATCAGCTAATATATTCCCGAAAAGTCTAAAACTAAGTGATAAAGGTTTTGTGAAATCTTCTAAGATGTTAATGGGTAAAAGGATTGGGGTTGGTTGAATGTATTTACCGAAATAACCTAATCCTTTTTTACTAAGACCCGCATAAAAATATGCCAATGACGTGAGTAAAGCTAAAGCAACCGTAGTATTTATATCATTTGTGGGTGCGGCTAACTCCCCATGAGGTAACTCTATGATTTTCCAAGGTAAAAGAGCCCCTGACCAATTAGAAACAAATATAAATAGAAAGAGCGTTCCAATAAAGGGAACCCAAGTAACGTATTCTTCTCCAATCTGAGTTTTGCTCACGTCGCGAATGAATTCAAGAACATATTCGAAGAAATTCTGACCATCAGTCGGAATGGTTTGTGGATTCCGAACAGCTAGAGTGGCAGAACCTAATAAGATAGCAATTACAACCCAAGAAGTAATAAGTACTTGGGCATGGACTTGTAACCCCCCTATTTGCCAATAGAGATGTTGGCCTACTTCCACACCGGATATATCGTATAAAACTTTTAGTGTGGTGATGGAAGATGATAGAACATTCATATTGCCCTCTGACAGAAATAGAACTTTAATAAAATAAATTATTTTGATTCAACCGAATTCTAGATTCTATTTTGTATACCAACTAATCACATAATCGCCCATTTTTTTATCTCTTTTTGAGATTAGGGAATAATAAGCGAATCCAGAAATCTATGGAGTTCTAATTTTCTTATTATTAATCAAAGGAAAGGTTTCTTATATAGCTAGAACGACCCTCACAAATCGCAAATACTAGTTTGTTAAGAATTAATCGGATTGAAGCTATAGCGTCATCATTCGCTGGAATTGAAATATCTGGGAGATCGGGGTCACAATTTGTATCGATTAAACAAATCGTTGGAATTCCCAAAGTGATACATTCTCTAAGAGCCGTATATTCTTCTTGCTGATCAACGATTATTACAATATCGG